TTATTGATGGTCATCTGTATATAATGTGATTAATAATGAGAAAATATAACCTTGAATAATACCGATACCAATTTCAAAGATAAAGTAGCCTGTTTGAATAGTTATAACTATTAATGAAATTAAATATGAAGATGATAATATTGAAATGGTTAAGTAGTCTCCAATTAATGTTAAAATAATGTGACCGGCTCTAATATTAGCGGCTAATCGAATTGATAATGTAATAGGACGTACTAAAATTCTTAGTGTTTCAATTACTGGTAAGAATGGGATTAAAAATGTTGGTGTACCTAAAGGTAATATTGATGCTAATCTAGAATAAGGGTTATTTATATAGGATGAAATAATTAAGGATAATCATAAAGGTAGAGCTAATACAAAAGTTATTGCTAAATGTCTAGTAGTTCTAAAGACATAAGGTATTAATCCTAATATATTAAAGTTAATAATGGTAATGAATAAAGAAGAAATTATTAAACTAAAACCTCCTAGGTTTATTCTATAAGATCGTGTAATTTGGATATTAATGGCTTGTTTTGGTAAAGATATAAAATTATTTAGATTAGATGTATTAATTCAATAAGATGAATTAATAAAGAATAGTGATCATAAGGATATTAATCAGGTTAATATATGAGCTGAAAATAAGGTAGAATTATGATCATCAAAGGAAGAGAAAATATCTACTATCATTTATTAAGGATTAATAAAAATCATTATCTAGATTAAAAGTCTAGTGCTTAGAATTTCGGCCACTTAATATGTGAGGTGGTCGATTTAAGTCGGTAGATTGTAAATCTATGAATGAGTATATTACTTTCTCATAAAGTAAAGTAAGCTAAAAGTGTAAGCTGTTGGGTTCATACCCCAAACATGAATTATAATTCCTTTATTAGTAAAATTAGTTTAAATTAAAATAGTAAATTGTGGTTTTACAGATATTATATTATATTATTTTACTATGTTTAATTTAATTGGGGTAGAGTTGTGTTTTATATTATTGTTGTTTTTTTGATTTTTTTTAATAAGAATATTGATAGTTTATTTGTGTTTAAACAATATTTGTTATGTTTTTAGTTGGGAGATTTTTAATTGTATAAGAAGGAGTGTAACTTTTGATTTGTTATTAGATTGAATGAGGTGTAGATTTAGAGGGTTAGTTTGTTTTATTTCTGGGTGTGTAATGGTTTTTAGGATATCATATATAAAAGGGGATTTAAATTCTTTTCGTTTTATTATTATGGTTGTGTTATTTGTTTTGTCTATAAATTTTTTGATTTTTATTCCTAGTTTAGTATCTCTATTATTAGGTTGAGATGGATTAGGGTTAGTTTCTTTTTGTCTTGTGATTTATTATCAAAATAATAAATCTTTAGCTGCTGGGATATTAACGGTATTAATAAATCGTGTAGGGGATTGCTTTATTTTAGGTTCAATTTCTATTATATTAATTTTAGGACATTGGAATATAATATGTTTATGAAGTTTTATAGGGTTTGAGTTAATAAATTTATTTATTATGATTGCGGGTATAACTAAAAGTGCTCAGATCCCTTTTAGCAGTTGGCTACCTGCGGCTATAGCTGCCCCTACCCCTGTTTCAGCTTTAGTACATTCTTCTACTTTAGTGACAGCTGGAGTGTATTTGTTTATTCGGTTTTTTAATTATTTAAGTGTTTATTATTGATTTAATATATTTATATTTTATATTTCTATTATAACGACTATTATATCGGGGATTTGTGCTTTGTATGAGTATGATATGAAGAAGATTATTGCTTTATCAACTCTTAGTCAATTAGGGGTAATAATAATATCTATAAGATTAGGGTTACCTATTTTGGCTTTATTTCATTTATATACTCATGCTATGTTTAAGGCTCTATTATTTATATGTGGTGGTAATATTATTCATTGTTTTAGGGGTAAACAAGATATACGTCAAATTAATAATGTTTCTAAATTATTACCTGTTACTTGTATATTTTTAAATATCTCTAATATGGCTTTATGTGGTTTACCTTTTCTTGCTGGGTTTTATTCCAAAGATTTAATTATTGAGAGGTTAATTATTGGTAATATAAACTTATTTATGTTGATATTAGGGTTGTTTGGGGTGTGTTTAACTGTTTTATATAGAATACGTTTTTCTTTTTTTATTATTTGGGGGAATGAAAGTTCAGAAATTTATACTAATGTATCGGATAATGATATAAAAATATTTTTTCCTATAAGTATACTATGTTTAGGTGCTTTATTAGGGGGGTGAGGGTTTCAGGAGTTATTTAGTTTATTTAATATAAATATTTATATGCCTATTATAATGAAGCTATTTGTGCCTATATTAATTGCTTTTATATTAATTTTATGTGTTAGATTATGGGGTAAAGGTTATATTATTATGAAATTGAATTTTATTAATTATGTTAATAGTAGTATATGATTTATAAGTAGATTTATTTGTTATCCTTTGTTAAATTGTTTTAAGGGGCTTACTAATAGAAGGTTAAAGGTACTTGATATAGGGTGATTTGAAATTTTAGGAGGGCAAGGAGTTTTTAATTTTAATAAGTTGTTTTTTTTAATTTTAGAACATTGACTATTATTAATTTTTAATTGTTATTTAATTATTTTTATTTTTTTGTTTTATATTTAAAATATAAGGGTGAGGTTCACCTAACTATGAGCCGAAATCATATATGATTAATCATTTCTTATATTTTTAATTTGGCTTTGGTTATAATATAAGTTTTTATTAAGTTATATATGTTAGGTTTTAAAATATACGTCTTATTTATTTATTTGTTTGTTTGGTTTGTTTAATATAAATTAAATAATAAAATGGGTTTTTAGTGGTTAAACTATAATAATTAAAGTAGATTACGCAGTATTTATTATTATACAATGAATGAAAGTTTGATATAATTAGTGTAAATTAAAAGTGGTTAAATTAGTGCCAGCATCTGCGGTTATACTAATACTTTAAATTTATATTTATATAGTATAAAATAAAGTAATATATTATTTAATGTTTAGAATGTTTGAGATCAGCTATTAAAGGTAAAATTTGGTAGTTGTTATTAATTATATTGTTCTAATTATAAATTCTTTGAAAATAAGGGCGAAAACTAGGATTAGATACCCTATTATTCTTTATTTTAAAAATTTTATTACTTAAGTAGTGTGAACGTTTTATTTTTGAAATATATATGTGTTAATATTGAATGTTTTAAACTTAAAAGGCTTGGCGGTGTTATACATCCTTCCAGAGGAGTTTGCTTATTAATTTGATAATCCTCAATTTATACTTACTTTTTTTTGAAATAAATAAGTATATTTATTTAATCAGTTTGTATATTGCTGTCATTAGTTTATTTTGTAAAAATTTTATAAGAAACTTAATAATTTTATAATTATTATGTCAAGTCAAAATGCAGCTAATAAAAAAGGTTTATAAAGTGAACTACAGTTTATAATTTTTTAGGTCGGATTAGATTATGTAATTAATTTATGAAGTTGGATTTGGTAGTAATAATATAATAGTGAGTTTTTATGAATTAGGTTTTATAATGCGTACATATCGCCCGTCGCTCTTGTTGGAAAATAAGATAAGTCGTAACATAGTAGATGTAGTGGAAACTGTTTCTGGGGTATAATTATAAAGTAATTTGTGTTAATTATGAGTTTAAATTTTTATGTTAAATTAAAATTATTTGTTTATTTAGTATTAAGGGTATAGATTTATTGTTCAATTTTAGTACTGTAGAGGAGTAAATTTTGTTAATTTTTTTATAGTAGATTTGTTATTCGTACCTTTTGTATAATGGATTAATGATATATTTATATTTTAATATAAATTAATCTCGAATTGAAAAGATTTACTTAATATATCTTATGTTAACGTTGTATAGTTATATATTTAATATTGAGTGGTAGTAATATATTTATCGATTTTCATGATAGCTAGTTTATAGATTTGGAATATTTAAGTATTAGGATATTAAAATAGTTTTGTTTATTTAATATTATTTATAATATAAGGGATAAGCTTTATATTATTTGTAGAATTAAAATTATATATTTAATAATTAAAGTAGAGTTAAAAATGCTTTTCTTTATAAGTAGTTTAAATTATAAATTAATTTTTATTCAAGTATAAAAATGATTATAAATGTTTTTAAATTAGTTTTAAATAATTATAATGTTAGTATGAGTATTATATGTATTATTAATTTGGTTATATTAATTGTAAATAGTAATTGTTATTTAAAAATTAAGTAAAATAAAGGAATTCAGCAAATATTAATCTCGCCTGTTTAACAAAAACATGTCTCTTTGTATATTATAAATAAAGAGTCGGGCCTGCTCGGTGATAATAAATTTAACAGCTGCGGTATTTTAACTGTACTAAGGTAGCATAATAGTTTGCCTTATAATTTGAGGCTAGAATGAATGGTTTGACGAAGGTTAATCTGTCTCTATTTTATTTAGTAGAAATTAATTTTTATAGTGAAAAAGCTTAAATTTTTTAAAGGGACGAGAAGACCCTATTGAGCTTTTAATTTTAATTTTTTACAGTTTTGTAGTATTATATAAATTTTAATTGGGGTGATTAAGGAATAAAATTTTAAGTTATATTAGTAACTTCCTTATATTATATATAGATATATTAATTAACCAATAAGTATATTGCTTATATTATAGTTACCATAGGGATAACAGCGTAATTTATTTAGAAAGTTCTTATTGAAAAATAAGATTGCGACCTCGATGTTGGATTAAAGTAACCTTAAGGTGTAGAAGCTTTATTAGGTAAATCTGTTCGATTTTTAAAACTTTACATGATCTGAGTTCAGACCGGCGTAAGCCAGGTTGGTTTCTATCTTTTAAAATTGTATATAGTATCTTTTAGTACGAAAGGATCAGAGTTAACTAAATTATTAATTAAAATTTTAATGTATTTTATAAGTCTAATAGGGTTTAGTATAATTAGGTTACATTAAATATGATATGTTCTTATAGTGTATATAGCACATTAGATTTTCAATTTTTTAGAACACTATTATGTGTTAAGAATAATTTTATTAGTATAAATAAGTATGTTTGTTTTCCAAACAAATGGTTTAAATAATGTTAAATAAAATACAAAATTTAACATAAGAGTAATGTGTCTCACTTACATTGAGGGAATAATTAGCATTTAATTAGTTTTGAATAAAGTTGGCAGAATAATGTGAATAATTTAGGTTTATTTTATAAGATTTAATTTCTTACTTTATAAAGATTTTAAGTTAAAGTAAACTGAAGACTTTCAAGGTCTTTTATAAATTATATAGTTTAAATCTTGATGATTATAAGAAGAGAAATATTATTTAGAGTTTTTATTTATATTAGTGGTGTATTTATTTTGATTTTTCAATGGAAACATATTTTAAATATAATATTAAGGTTTGAGATTATAATATTAGGGGTTATTTTTTTTTTTTTATTAAGATGAGGTTTATTTAGTAATGATTATAGTTTAATAATAGTAATCATTGTTTTTGGGGTCTGTGAGGCCAGGTTAGGTTTAGCATTATTAGTTAGTATAATTCGTGTTCATGGTAATGATTACGTTAAATCTTTAAATATATATAAATTATAGATTATAGGAATTATTTTTAGTTTTGTAGGATTAATTTTTTTTAATTTTGTAATATGTTGAGAGATACGGTTTTGGTTTATAATGTTAATAAGATTTTTTTCTTTAGGTTTTATAAATTTAGAGGTATGAGGTAATGTATTTATAAATTATATATATTGTGATAATATGAGGGGTATTTTAGTAAATCTTACTTTTTGAATTAGAGGGTTAATGATACTTGCTAGTAATTATTCAATTAAGATTATAAATAATAAAAAAATTAATTTTTCTTTAGTAGTAGTAATATTATGTTTATTAGTTATTATGTTTTTTATTAGTTCTAATATTATATATTTTTATATTTTTTTTGAGGTTTCTTTAATTCCTACTTTAATATTAATTATTGGTTGGGGTTATCAACCAGAACGATTACAGGCGGGTATATATATAATATTATATACTATTAGTGCCTCTTTACCTTTGTTGATTAGGTTATTAATATTAGGTAATATATATATATCTTTTAATATAAGGTTAATTTATTATTTAACTTGTTTGAGGGGTTTATATAATGTAAATATTTTTTGGTTTTTAGGTGTTATATTAGCTTTTTTAGTAAAATTACCTATGTTTTCTGTACATTTATGATTACCTAAAGCTCATGTAGAGGCTCCTATTGCGGGGTCTATAATTTTGGCTGGGGTACTATTAAAGTTAGGGGGTTATGGTATTTTACGGTTATTAATAATTTTTTTTTTAAATGATATTTTTATTAGTAAATTTTTAATAATTTTATGTCTATGAGGAGGTGTAATTACTGCAATTATTTGTGTTGGACAAAGAGACGTTAAATCTTTAATTGCTTATTCTTCTGTAGGTCATATAGGGGTAATATTAGCTGGAGTATTAAGTAAATTTATATGAGGTTGAGAGGGGGGGATACTAATAATAGTTTCTCATGGATTTTGTTCTTCTGGTTTATTTTGTTTAGCTAATTTAATATATGAAAAGTTTAAGAGTCGTAGTTTGTATCTTTATGGAGGTATAATTAATATAAATTCAATTATATGTTTATGATGATTTTTGTTTTGTATTGGTAATATAGGAGCTCCCCCAAGCATTAATTTAATTAGGGAGGTTATATTATTTTGTTCTATATATATGTATAGAAAAGTATTTATTATTATTGTTATTTTAATAGTTTTCTTAGGGGGTTTATATAATTTAATTATATTTATTAGTACTCAGCATGGGGGTTTAATAAATTATATAAATGGTAATTATATTAATAATTCTAGAGAATATTTATTATTATTTCTTCATTTTTATCCTATATTATTTTTTATTTTAAATATTGGTTATTTAAATAAAATTTTTTTGTTTTAAGTTTAAATAGCTTAATTATAGAGCATAACGTTGAAGGTGTTAGGGTGATTATTTAATCTTTAAATGAGGTTTTACTGGGAAATATAAATTTTGAAAATTTATTAGAAGTGTTCAATTCACTTAAAAACTTTACAATATGGTGTATGTGCACGTAAATTTTTGGATTTTAAAGGAAAAGTTCAATTCTTTTTTTTGTAGGGTTTATATAGTTTATATTAAAAATATTGAATTGCAAATTCAAAGAAACATATTTTGTTTAAACTTATTAGAATGGCAGAACAGTGCATAGGATTTAAGATCCTATTAGGGAGTATTAAGTATTTCTTCTAATAATGTTAGTAGAATTAATATCAGGGGTTATTTCTTTTGTTTGTGCTCTTTTAGCTGTTGCTTTTTTTACTTTATTGGAGCGTAAAGGTTTAGGATATTTTCAGTTACGTAAAGGGCCTAATAAGGTAGGGCTAATAGGTTTGCCTCAGCCTTTGGCTGATGCAGTAAAATTATTTAGCAAAGAGTTGGTAAAACCTACTTTAGTTAATGTGTTTCCTTTTTTGATTTGTCCTTTTATAAGATTATTTTTAGGTTTAATATTATGGATCCTATATAATAATTATTTTGTTTGTAATATAGGGGGGTTAAGTATAATTTTATTTTTATGTGTATCTAGTTTAGGGGTGTATATAGTTATAGGTGCTGGATGATTTTCTAATTCTAAATATGCATTATTAGGGTCAGTTCGTGCTGTTGCTCAAAGAATTTCTTATGAGGTTAGGATATCTTTAATTTTATTGAGTTGTCTAATATTTGTTGGTAGAATAAGATTAAGAATATTAATAAAATATCAGTATTTTGTTTGAATTATATTGGTAAATTTTTTTATGTTAATTATATGATTTGTTTCTTGTGTTGCTGAAACTCATCGGGCTCCTTTTGATTTTGCAGAAGGGGAGTCTGAATTAGTTTCTGGTTTTAATGTTGAGTATGGAGGGGTTGGGTTTGCTGTTTTATTTATAGCTGAATATAGTAATATTTTATTTATAAGTGTTTTGGTAATTAGATTGTTTTTTGGGGGTATTGTATTTGTAAGATTTTATGGTTTGGGTTTATGTTTATTTATTAGTATCACGGCTTGATTATTTATTTGGGTTCGTGCGAGATATCCCCGATATCGATATGATTTGTTAATATATTTAATTTGGAAGAGGTATTTACCTAGTGTTTTAAATATTTTAATTTTTTTGGCTGGTTTAATTTATTTATTAAATTAACAGAAGATAATTTATATAAAATATTAACATTGGAAGTTAAAAATTAAGTGTTAAACTTATCTTTTGAATGAGTTTATTATTATTAGTTTCTTTAGGATTTTCATTAAGTAGTGTTAGAATAATAGTAATTCAACCTTTAAGATTAGGTTTTATATTAATAAATATGGTTTTTATTGTAAGTGTTTTGATAAGTATAATTGTTTTTAACTGGTATGGTTATTTACTTTTTTTAGTGTATGTAGGGGGGATATTAGTTATATTTATATATGTAATTAGTTTAATCCCCAATTTTATTTTTCTTTCTGGTAAAGTTTTTTTTTATTTTTTTACTATTTTTTTTAGTTTTATAGTAATAAATTTTTTTATAATAAAAAATATAATGGAGGTAAGTAGTAAAACTATATCTATACTTAATTATAATAATATAAGTATAGGGGGAGGTAGAATTATTATAATATATGATAATTTTTTTTCTTATTTATTGTTGGGAGTTATTTTACTGTTTATTTTGATTAGTGTTGTAAAAATTTGTTATTATTGTGAGGGTCCTTTACGTGTTTTTAAATTTAAATAAATGCTTAGTTCATTACGTAAAAATCACCCTGTTTTAAAAATTATTAATGGTAGTTTAATTGATTTACCTGCTCCTGTTAATTTATCTGTATGATGAAATTTTGGTTCTTTATTAGGATTATGTTTAGTAGTACAAATTGTTAGAGGTTTATTTTTGGCAATACATTATACTTCTTGTGTAGAAATGGCTTTTGATTCTGTTATTCATATTATACGTGATGTAAACTATGGTTGGGTTCTTCGTTACATTCATGCTAATGGTGCTTCGTTTTTTTTTATTTGTTTATATTTTCATGTGGCTCGTGGGATTTATTATGGTTCATACATAATAATGGAAACTTGAAATGTTGGGGTAATTTTATTATTTTTAGTTATAGGGACAGCTTTTGTTGGTTATGTTTTACCTTGAGGACAGATGTCTTTTTGAGGGGCTACTGTAATTACTAATTTAGTTTCTGCTATTCCTTATGTAGGTGAAATAATTGTTTATTGAATTTGAGGAGGGTTTTCTGTAGATAATGCTACTCTAAGTCGATTTTTTTGTTTTCATTTTTTATTGCCTTTTGTGTTAATTGGTATAGTGTGTTTACATTTTTTGTTTTTACATCAGGGGGGGAGGAATAACCCTTTAGGTATTAATTCTAATTTAGATAAAATCCCGTTTCATCAATATTATAGTTATAAAGATTTGTTTGGGTTTTTTATTATATTATTATTATTAATTGAAGTTAGTTTATTATTTCCTAATATTTTAGGGGATTCAGAAAATTTTATTCCTGCAAATCCTTTACTAACTCCTTTACATATTAAACCTGAGTGATATTTTTTATTTGCTTATGCTATTTTACGGTCTATTCCTAGAAAATTGGGGGGGGTTGTTAGGTTAGTTATATCTATTTGTGTTTTATTTTTTTTACCTTTACTTCATATTAAAGGGTGTCGTGGTTGTGGTTATAATTTATTTATACAAGTAAATTTTTGGTTAATAATTGGTTGTTTTTTTTTATTAACTTGGATTGGAGGGTGTCCTGTAGAGTACCCTTATGAGTTAATTGGACAGATTTTTAGTGTGCTATGATTTTTTGTTTTTTTAGTACGCCCATTTTTAGATTTATTATGACTTTATATTTTAGATTATTAAAATTATAAAGATATAAATCTAATTTTGGTTTACAAGACCAAGGTTTTAATTAAACTATTATAACTTACCAATTATATTTAATGTTTAATTTTGTTATTTGAGTTTTATTAATAAAATATAGGTTATTAGTGTTTCATCATATAATAGATGTATTAATTATTAAAATAGATCAGAATATAAAAAATAAAAATAATCAATTAATAGGGGATAATTGTGGCATAGAGAAGTACTAAATAAATTAGTAATTTAAAATTGACAATTTTATGTTATTATTTAACTAACTTTTCTTAAGAATTTCTTATTATATTAAGTCATTTAATAAAGTATTTTATATTAACAATTTCTAATGTGATAGGTATAAATGAGTGGTTAGCTCCACAAATTTCTGAACACTGGCCATAATAAATTCCTGGTTGTCTAGGATATAGTATTAATTGGTTTAATCGTCCTGGGATAGCATCTACTTTAACCCCTAGTGATGGGACAGTTCATGAGTGGATAACATCTGTTGAGGACACAATTACACGGGTATTTGTTTTTATAGGTAAAATTAAATGATGATCAGTTTCTAATAGTCGAAATTGGCCTAAATTTAGTTCATTAGTAGGGGTTATGTAAGAGTCAAATTCAATGTCTACAAAATCTGAGTATTCATAGCTTCAATATCATTGGTGTCCTATAGATTTAATTGTAATTAATGGTTGATTTGTTTCATCAAGTAAATATAATAATCGTAAAGAAGGAAGGGCGAGAAATAATAAGATTAAGGCTGGGGCAACGGTCCAGATAGTTTCAATTTTTTGTCTTTCAGTAATATTTAAACATGAAAATTTATTGGTTATAAGAATAATTGATATATATATTACTATAGTTATTACTATAGTAATAGCAAATATTGCATGGTCATGAAAAAAGATAATTTGTTCTATTAATGGGGAACAAGCGTCTTGAAATCCTAATTGTCCTCAATAGGTCATTTAAATATATAAAGCACCGGTTTCTGATAATCTGTGGAAATCAACTGGTAATCGATTATCTCATTCTAATGAGGTTGTTAAATGGTTTGATCAAATAATTGTTCGTTGTGAAATTAATCTTTCTCATACAATAAAAATAAAAAATAATACTCTAGTTAAGGATAATATAGATCCTATTGAAGACACTATATTCCATTTAGTATAACAATCAGGGTAATCTGAGTAACGTCGGGGTATTCCTGCTAAACCTAAAAAATGTTGAGGGAAAAAAGTTAAGTTTACTCCTAAAAATATAGTTAAAAAATGTGCTTTTGTTCATTGTTGATTAAGTGTTAAACCTGTAATTAAAGGGTATCAGTGGTTAAATCCTGCAAATAAAGCAAAAACAGCTCCTATAGATAAAACATAATGAAAATGGGCTACTACATAATATGTATCATGAAGTATAATATCTAAAGATGAGTTAGATAAAATAATTCCAGTAAGTCCTCCTAAAGTAAAAAGAAAAATAAAACCTAGTGCTCATAATATAGGTGTATTATATTTAACAGGAGATCCATAAATAGTTGCTAGTCATCTAAATACTTTAATTCCTGTAGGGATTGCAATAATTATAGTAGCAGAGGTAAAATAAGCTCGTGTGTCTACATCTATCCCTACTGTGAATATATGATGGGCTCAAACAATAAATCCTAAAAGTCCAATAGATAGTATAGCATAAATTATTCCTAATGCCCCAAAAATTTCTTTTTTAAAAGAATGATGTGATACAATATGGGAGATAATACCAAATGCAGGTAAAATTAGAATATAGACTTCTGGGTGACCAAAGAATCAAAAAAGGTGTTGATATAAAATAGGGTCCCCTCCTCCTCTGGGATCAAAAAAAGTGGTATTAAAGTTTCGATCTGTTAACAGTATTGTAATAGCTCCAGCTAAAACTGGTAAGGATAATAATAGTAAGATTGCAGTAATAAAAACTGATCAAACGAATAAAGGTAATCGTTCTATTTGTAAACCTTCTCACCGTATATTTATAATAGTTGTAATAAAGTTAATAGCTCCTAGGATAGAGGAAACCCCGGCCAAATGGAGAGAAAAAATAGCTAAATCAACTGAAGGGCCTGCATGTGAGATATTTCTAGATAAGGGAGGATATACTGTTCAACCTGTTCCTGCTCCACTTTCTACAGCTGAGGAAGCTAATAGTAATGTTAATGATGGAGGTAATAATCAAAATCTTATATTATTTATTCGAGGGAAAGCTATATCAGGAGCTCCCAATATTAAGGGAACTAATCAGTTTCCAAATCCTCCAATTATAATAGGTATCACTAAAAAGAAAATTATTACAAAACCATGGGCAGTTACTACTACATTATATAATTGGTCATCATTTAGTAAAGAACCAGGTTTACCTAATTCAGTTCGAATTATTAAACTTAAAGATGTTCCTAATAAGCCAGATCAAATACCAAAAATAAAGTATAAAGTGCCAATGTCTTTATGATTTGTGGAAAATAGTCATCGCATAATTGATAAATATAATAATAATAGGGTAAATAATAAAACTTCTTATTAAATTTAGTGAGATTAAGGATTTATAATTTTTAATATTTTTATTTGTTTTAAATATAGTGTAGGATTTAATTATTAATATTAATGATATATTTAAATAAAAATATAATCTAATTAATGTCCCCAATAGTATAAATAAAGATATTATAAATATTTTTATATTAATTAAGGAGATTAAAATAATTAATTTAGACATAAATCCCAGTAAAGGGGGTAAACCGGCTAAGGATAAAATCAAAGAAATAATAATTATATTATTTATATTATTTTTTTGTCTTAAAGAAAATAAATGATCTCCTAATTCAGATCTAAATAAGTGTATTAAAGGAATTGAAATAATAATATAATTAGTAAAATAAAATAAAGTTAAGGAATTATTAAATAAAATTATTGTTATTATTCAGCCTAAATGAGAAATAGATGAATAGGTTATAATTAATTGTAGATTGGTTTGATTTATAGCTATTATACTACCTACTAATGTAGATATAATAGAGATTAGTATAATTAATATAAAATTGGAATTTATTAATCTTAATATAAATAAAGGAGCTAATTTTTGTCATGTTAATAATAAAAATAAAATTAATCAAGGTATTTGTTTTGTAATATTAGGGAGTCAAAAATGTAAGGGAGCTCCTCCTAGCTTTAAAATTAATGATAATAAAATTAAAGTTGTTATTATATTATTAAATATAGAGTATCAGGACATATTATAACTATATATTATAATGGAAATGAAAATTAGTATTCTAGAACTTATTCTTTGAATAATAAAGTATTTTATAGAAGCTTCTGCTTCTAATATTTTACCTTTAATATTTATTAAAGGTAAAAATCTTATTAAGTTTAATTCTAACCCTATCCATATAGTTAATCAATGAGATGAAGATAAAGAAAATAAAGTTCCTAAAATTATAATTAAAATAAATAAAAAATTAGAAGGAAAAAATTTATTATTCATAAAAGGTAGAACAATTCGAAGTGCTCAAAATAAAGTTAGCAGCCTTATTTTATTTCCAAAATTACCTTTTTATTTTAACCAGTTAAGAGACCCTTGATTCCATTCATGAAATAACCCTATTAATAAAATAATTAAAAAGAAAATAGATCTAGTTAAAGGCCAGTGAGTATTTGAATTTATAATATTTATAGTTAAAGGCATTAATAAGATAATTTCTACATCAAAAATTAAAAAGATAACTGCTAATAAGAAAAATCGTATAGAAAAAGGTGCACGAGTATAAATTGAAGGGTCAAATCCACATTCAAATGGGGTATTTTTTTCACGGTCTTTATAAGATCGTTTATTAATAGTTAAACCTAAAATTAGTAGTAAAATATTAATAAAAATTAAAATAGTAGTGTAAAATATAAAAGTTAACATAAACACAGAAGGGTAACCTTATAATTTATAACATCAATATAATCCGTTCATACCGGCGCAGTGTCCCAGCGAAGTAAATATAATTACAATTTTTTAATTAACAGTTAAATGCCTCTTTTTGGCTTTCCACTGTGGTATAAAAGAATTAATCTTTCTTTATGATTGCAAATCATATCTTCTATATAAAGTATAATACCTTAAGATCCTCATCAGTAAATACAAGTGTATAGAATTAATCAGACTACATCTACGAAATGCCAATATCATGCGGCTGCTTCAAAACCAAAATGATGATTAGTTGAAAAATGGTGGTATATAATTCGTATAAGACAAGTAATTAAAAATAAAGAACCAATAATTACATGTAATCCATGAAATCCTGTGGCTACAAAAAAAGTGGAACCATATACCCTATCTGAGATAGAAAAAGAAGCTTCTATATATTCTTCTGCTTGTAAAACTGTAAAGTATATTCCTAAGGTTACAGTTAAAATTATAGATTGGATAGAGTCTTTGTAATTACCAAATATCAATGAATGGTGGGCTCAGGTTACTGTAACCCCTGAGGCTAAAAGGATAGCTGTGTTTAGTAAAGGGACTTGAAATGGATTTAAAGGGTTAATATTAATAGGAGGTCAACAAGCCCCAATTTCTGTGTTAGGGGCTAGTCTTCTATGAAAATAGGCTCAGAAAAAAGCGAAAAAGAAACATACTTCAGAAGTAATAAATAGAATTATACCCATACGTATCCCTAAAGATACTTTTATTGTATGAAAGCCTTGGAAAGTTCTTTCTCGAATAATATCTCGTCATCATTGGAATATTGTTATTAAAATTAAAAATATACCAATAATAAGTGTTATAATATTTTGATTATGAAATCAGGATGTTAACCCAACAGTTAAAAATATGGCTCCTAATGATCCTGTTAAAGGTCAGGGGCTATATTCTACAAGGTGAAAAGGATTTCGTGTCAT